GGGAGGCTTCGTTAAGTGCCTCTTTTGGAGTTAAACTTCCATTTGTCCAGATTTCGAGAAAAAGTATTTCGTGTTTTTCATTTCCATTCCCATAAGAATGAATACTATGATTCGCATTTCGAACAGGCATGAATACAGCATCTATAGGAAAACTACCGTCTTTCGCGTTATTTGGTGTTTTCATACGATATCCCCGATGCCTCTCGACTTGTAATTCAATACAAAAATCAATGGGTTCCGTTAGGCTAGCTATATGCTGTGTAGTATCAACTATTTCTACAGAAGGTGGTGAGATGATGTCTTGAGCAGTTACGGATCCTGGACCCTTAACACAAATAGATGCGTTGCGAGTTCCATACAGATTACTTCTCAATACAATTTCTTTCAAATTCATTAAAATTTCATGTACGGATTCTTCAATCCCTGCTATGTTAGAATATTCATGTGGTATCTTCTCAGATTTTGCACGTGTGATACAGGTTCCTTCCATTTCTCCAAGCAAAGATCGTCGCATCGCGATGCCTATTGTATCCCCTTGACCTCTCATAAGCGGAAACACGATAAAACGGGCATAATTAAGACGCTTGCTGTCTACTCTTGATTCAACACACTTCCACTGTAGTGGCCGAATTGCTATTTCCTCTTGAAGCATAGTACTATTATTTGATCGTTGAATCATTTATTTCTATTTATTTCTCTTGAACTTGAAATTGGTTCAATTCTGATTTCTACACACGTCTTTTTCTCGGGGGTCTACATCCATTATGTGGTAAAGGGGTTACGTCCCGTATCAAACTTACGCGTATACCACTTCTACAAATGGCTCGTAATGCTGCATCTCTTCCGGGACCAGGACCCTTTATCATGACTTCTGCTCGTTGCATACCCTGATTGACTACTGTATGAAGGGCGTTTCCCGCTGCGGTTTGGGCAGCAAATGGTGTTGCTTTTCTTGCGGTTCTGAATCCGCAAGTACCGGCGGAGGCCCAAGAAACCACCTGACCCCGTACATCTGTAACCGTTACTATGGTATTATTCAAACCGGCTTGAACATGAATAACCCCTTTTGGTATTCTACGCCCACTCTTACGTGAACTAAAACGCCCGCCCCTGCGTGAACTGAGATGTCCTTTCCTACGTGAACCAACTCTTGGTCTTATTATAATAGGTTTTGCCATATTTTGTCATCTCATAAATGGGAGTCAGAGATATATGGATATATCCATTTCATGTTAAAACAGATTATTTGGACATTTAGAGAGCCTCTATTGTCGATTTTTAGTTTAGATTCGAAGGATTATCCTTGTCTCTGTTTATGTCTCGGGTTGGAACAAATTACTATAATTCGTCCCCGCCTACGGATCAGTCGACATCTTTGACAAATTTTACGAACGGAGGCCCTTATTTTCATATTTGTAATTCCTCAATTTTTAATCTTTTAATCTACTCTTTGGAAGAAAATAAGTCTCTTGCAATTTTGAGATACGAGTCCCCACGAAAGTAGTGTGAGTGTTGAAAAAGTCACCTAGTCATTTGAATCTTTGTTGTTGAGTCGATAAATGATACGTCCCTTGGTTGAATCGTAACGACTTACTTCGATTTTTACTCTATCTCCTGGTAGTATCCGTATAAAACCACATCGGATCTTTCCTGAAATATACCCTAGAATCAGATCTTCATTATCTAAACGAACCCGGAACATCCCATTGGGGAGTGATTCCGTAATTAAACCTTCGTAAACCCATTTTTGTTCTTTCATTCGAGGTAATCCCTTTGAAGTATCAATTCATGGAAGAAGAGTGATATTGGTATGCTTTTTTTTGTCACAAATAGGAATAGGAAGTTACCGACCCAATTCGGATACCAGAAAGATCACCATATATAACACAAAATTTCCCCCCCGATTCTTTCTAGTCGAGCCTCTCGATCTGTCATTATGCCTCGAGAAGTAGAAAGAATTACAAGCCCCATTCCTCCTAAAATCTTAGGGATTTGTTGATAGTTAGAATAGATTCGTACACCGGGTCGGCTGATACGTTTTAAAATAGTTCGATATGGCCCTTTTCTATACCTTCTTCTATATCGTAGGGTTGAAACTAAGAAATTTGTGTTCTTTTCTCGATGTTTCCTCACGTTTTCGATAAAGCCTTCTCGTAGAAGTATTTTCACAATGTTTTCGGTGATATTAGTAGATGCTATTCGAACCAGTTCTTTGTTATGCATCTCTGCGTTTCGGATAGAAGTTAGTATGTCGCCAATAGTGTCCCTACCCATGATGAGCTATAATCATTGGTGCCTTCGATTTTTTTTTATTATCAACATGCTCTTTTTTTTCTTTATCAATTATTACTATTTAAGGGATATACGTGAGACACAATCTACTAATTCATTGAATCTATTTCAGAGACACTCAAACTATCGCGGTCTCGTTTATGAGTCTTTATAATACCTCAGGGGCTAATGAGACTATTTTAGTAAAATTCAACTGTCTCAATTCCCAAGCGATCGCACCAAAGACTCGAGTTCCTTTTGGATTGCCTTTTTGATCAATGACAACTGCAGCATTGTCATCATATTGTATTATCATGCCATTGTCACGTTTGAGTTCTTTACATGTACGTACAACTACAGCTCTGATCACTTCTGATTTTTCTAGAGGCATATGAGGCACTGCTTCTTTGATTACAGCAACAATAATGTCACCAATATGAGCATATTGGCGATTACTAGCTCCTATGATTCGAATACACATCAATTTTCGAGCTCCGCTGTTGTCCGCTACATTTAAATGGGTCTGAGATTGAATCATAGCTTTTTTTGATCTTTTCTTTCAATCCAAAGAAAGGGCAAAAGAAAAAAGAAATATTGTTTGGCCAGAAAAAAACCAACCACAGGTTGGTTTTCATCAGAAATACCCCTTTCCTTTGTTTGCATATCCCTATTCGACAATAAGGAATTGAGTTCGTATAGGCATTTTGGACGCAGCTATTGAAATAGCTTCTCTGGCTACTTTTGCTGATACCCCAACCATTTCATAAAGTATTCGACCCGGTTTCACAACAGATACCCAATATTCGGGCGATCCTTTCCCCGAACCCATACGTGTTTCCGTTGGTCTTATTGTAACAGGTTTGTCTGGAAATATGCGTACCCATACTTTTCCACCACGACGTGCATACCGTGTCATTGCTCGTCGTCCTGCTTCTATTTGTCTAGATGTGATCCAAGCCGGCTCAAGTGCCTGAAGAGCGTATCTACCGAAACAAATCCGGTTGCCTCGATAAGAAACGCCCCGCATTCTTCCTCTATGTTGTTTACGGAATCTGGTTCTTTTTGGGTTATAGTTGATGGTTGTTTCACAATTCCATCTCTACTGCAGAACTGGACATGAGAATTTCTTCTCATCCAGCTCCTCGCGAATGAAACGATTCAATAATATTAGAGATAGGTATTCAATGAATAATACACTGAATCATACGATTCTTTTTTTTTAGATCTAAGATTGTATACACGAATAGACGTATAGATATTTCTATACATCTAGAATCGAATTTCATTTCGAATTTCTTTTTGCTATAATAGATAGATAACCAATCTTGATTTGGACTTTTAGTGAATATCCTAAAACGTCGTAAGGCTTTCGCGGGCGAACATTGACTCTTTCAAGATCTGGTTCATCCGAAGGGTCAGTCCATGACCTTTCAGAATAACTGAATTGGTTTCTGGTGCGTTCCGCCATCCTACCCACTGAATTATTAGAATTCGTTTTCAATAGAATCTTCTGCAGTCACAGGTTCCGTCGTTCCCATCACTTCTTGCTGAATGGCTAGGCCGAATTAATTTTCTGCAATGGAGCTCGTAATTGAATTTGTTGTTCCTGAGTCAATTTCCTCAGCCTTTAATTGACTTGATGCTCTTTTTTTGTTTTAGGTTCTTCCTAAGTATTGATGCTTTATTACACTGCCTTTTCTGAGATAATTCATAGACCATACATATTGGAATCATATATCATGGATATTTTGGTTCTCTCTTTCTATCAACCCTCCATTTACCCGATCCTTTTCTTTCACAATCTAGAATCAGATTGATTTTTTTTATGTAAAAAGATTTCAGTTGCTACAACTCTCTGATCAATCGATCATAGAGTGACTGATTCCTTGGATCCAGATAATACGAAGCAATGAGCTGGTTATTAGTTCTATAGTTATTAGTTCTATAGTTATGAGTTCTATCGTTATTAGCTCTTACTCCTATTCTGGTATGGGCCATCCCCCTTTGAACCCTAACTTAAACCTAAAGGAAATAACTGACGAGTCACACACTAAGCATAGCAATTATATCAAAGGATCAATCCAATTTTGATTCAACCCTATAGAATAGAATCGAATAAAAATAAAAAAGAATTGCTCATTTCTGATTGAACGAAAAGGGATGAAAGAGTTTGTCATTTTGTGTTCCATCTTGGATAGAACGGAAATCAAAAGAAAGTATCCTTATTCCTCGCCCGCAAATATCCAAATTTTGATGCCTAATACCCCATAAACCATTCGAACTGTATATGAACAATAATCAATTTTAGCTCGAATGGTTTGTAGCGGAACCCTCCCTTCTCTGATCCATTCGACACGTGCAATTTCTTTTCCGTCGATACGGCCTGCAATTTGTACTTGAATTCCTTTTGTATTCCCTGGGGTAATGGATTTTTCAATTGCGGTTCTCATTACCTTTCGAAATGCAACTCTTTCTTTTAATTGTTTGGCTATGTATTCTGCAAGAATAGTAGGCTGTCCATAGGGCTTTGTAATTATTGTGATAGCAATGTTGAGTTTATGGTTCACAGAATGAAACCCTTTTTCTACATTGGTCTGTAATTCTTTGATTCTTTGTGGTTTTCCCTTTCTTAAAAATTTTGGCAAGTCTGGGAAGCTCGTATAGATTACGACCTTTATCACATCGCTACTTTTTTGAATCTCTATACGTGAAATGATTGTCTCATCGGAGGGTCGGTTTTTTTTTACATTTTTCTTTATACAATCACGTACAAAATTTTTGATACAATCACGTATTTTTTGATCTTCCTGAAGACCTTTGGAGTAATTTTTGGGTTCTGCAAACCAAAGGGAATGATGTCTTTGGGTTGTACCAAGTCTCAAACCAAGTGGATTTATTTTTTGTCCCATATACCCTCACTCTCCTTATTAGCCCAGTTCAATTTCAATCTGTCCTGATCTCTCATATAGAAATACCTCTTTCTTATATCTGTATATTTAGTATATATATCTATCCATCTTTTTTTATCCATATTTGATCTTTTGATATATCTTTCAATACAATAGTTATATGACAGGTGGTTCTTTTTATGGGATAACTATGTCCTCGCGCTCGAGGTTTTAACTTTTTCCTGATAGTACCCCTGTTGACTTCGGCTTTACTAATGATTAAATCCGTTTTCTTTAACCCCATATTGTGACTCGCATTGGCTGCTGCAGAATAAACCAATTTTAAAATAGGGGAACATGCTCGATAAGGCATGAGTGCTAATATCATAAGTGTTTCTTTGTAGGAACGTCCACGAATCTGATCAATGACTCTTCGCGCTTTGTGAGCAGACAGACGGATATGTTGACCTAAAGCGTATACGTCTCTACTGTTGTTCTTGTTTATCATCAGGTTTACCTCCCACGAATGAACGATGAGCACCTAATATCTACTTTTTTAATTCAGATTAACGACGAGATTTATTGTCGTTTCTCGTATGTTCCCGGAAATTAAGAGTAGGTGCAAATTCTCCCAATTTTTGACCTACCATACGCTCTGTTATATAAACAGGCAAATGCTCTTTTCCATTATGAATGGCGATTGTATGTCCGATCATTGTGGGTATAATGGTAGATGCTCGGGACCAAGTTATTATTATTTCTTTTTCCCCCTTGCTGTTGAGTTTCTCAATTTTTCCTAATAAATGATTCGCAACAAAAGGATTTTTTTTTTTTGAACGTGGCACAGCTACTTACTCCTATCTTTTTTCTTTTGTAAAGACGAAGAAACATATTCGATGTTCAAGATTTTCCTATTTAGTACGTCGACGAAGAATGAAACGATTGCTATATTTATTCCGTTTTCTACTTCTTCTTCCAAGTGCAGGATAACCCCAAGGGGTTGTGGGGTGTTTTCTACCAATGGGGGCCCTTCCTTCGCCACCCCCATGGGGATGGTCGACAGGGTTCATAACCACTCCTCTGACTACAGGACGCTTACCTAGCCAACGCTTAGATCCGGCGCTACGCAGCAAACTTTTCTGGCTCACCCCAACATTACCCACTTGTCCGACTGTTGCTGAGCAGTTTTTGGAGATCAAACGGACCTCCCCGGATGGTAATCTTAATGTGGCCCATTTACCTTCTTTTGCAATCAGTTTTGCTACAGTCCCCGCTGCTCTAGCCAACTGTCCACCTTTTCCAAGTGTGATTTCTATGTTATGTAGGGCTGTGCCTAAGGGCATATGGGTTGAAGTAGATTCGTCTGTTTGATCAATCAAAACCTCTTCCCAAACTGTACAAGCTTCTTTCCAAAGCATACGGCTTTCTGAATGTATAGGAGGATATCTATACGGATGGATCCTATATGAATCATATGATGAAGTATCACATGAGTGGATAGATAGGCATCCAAATATGCTGAATCACTCATGTGATGATAGTCTACATTCTCGGTCTCTCCGTTCCGTCATCTGGCTTATGTTCTTCAGGTAGCATTCAGACCGAATGACTCTATGAAATTACGTCGATACTTCCAAATATTAGGGGTAACGTAGGAGACATCTCTCTTTTTCCCCGGGGGGTAGAATTACCACTGCTTAGCTTTCAATTCGCCTCTGACCATCAAATGAAATGTGCATAATCTTTCTTCTTCTCTTTGAAACTAAAGGGCGTTTCTGGTTCTGTCGGTGCTTCAAACAATTTTGTCTTCTCCATATTACCATATCTCTAGAGTCAATAATTTTATATGAGGAACTACTGAACTCAATCACTTGCTGCCGTTACTCTTCAGTTTTCTGTTGAGGTCTATTCCGTAGAGGCATTCAAATAGGATCCGTGATCGATTTCTAGGTTTCGTTGTAAACCTGATTGGTTACTTCCAATTACGTAAATCCATGGTGCAAACCGCACTCAAAGGTAGGGCATTTCCCATTGAGATAGGAACTTCTGTACCCGAACCAATGGTATCTCCAATTCTCGCCCCTCTGGGATGTAAAATATAGTTCTTCTCACCATCCCGATAGTGTATGAGACAAATGTGTGCATTTCGATTAGGGTCGTATTCTATGGTTACGATTCTCCCAGATATGTCTTTTTCATTCCGTCGAAAATCGATTTGACGGTATAGACGCTTATGCCCTCCCCCTCTATGCCTTGCGGTAATGATTCCTCTGGCATTCCGCCCTTTCCCACAATGACGCTTTCCAGAGATCAAATTCTTTCGTGGATTGGATTTCACTCGACTGTCTGCGGCCCCATTGCGTGTGCTCGGGGTAGAAGTTTGGTATAAATGGATCGCCGTGTTATTCAGTATTTTGATTGAAGCTCTTTTCTTTCTAGCGAAAGGGGTGGAATAGAATAACCTGGTTGAAGCGTAATGATCATACGTCTGTAATGCATTGTATGTCCCCTAATAGGTCCCATTCTTCGACCCTTTCCCGGGAGCCGATGACTATTCATAGCTATTACCTTAACCCCAAAGAAGAGTTCGACCCAATGCTTGATTTCGGTCCTAGTTGATCCTGATTCGACATTAGAAGTATATTGATTCTTCCCCACCAATAGCCTAACACTTTTTTCGGTAAATACTGCATATTTGATTCCATCCATAAATCCACTTTCTTTCCTATGAGTTCCAGTATTGATAAGAATTCGAGTTCTTACTGTTCATATGTTATAGTATGAATATACCACACCAATTCGTTCTCTATTAAGATTCGAATTCAAATCTACAGAATCGAACGAATCTTATAGAGAACTCTATCGAAATCGAACGCTATCGAAATCGAAGATCGAAAGAATTCTGAAAACAAGAAAATTATATAATAGACATATAAAGTAAGATCGATTTCTCTGATGATGATGATACAGAGCCAGTTCCAATAGACTGAACTTATGAAACGCTCCCATCCCATTGGTGTGCATCCAGTAGGAATTGAACCTACGAATTCGCCAATTATGAGTTGGGCGCTTTAACCATTCAGCCATGGATGCTTGGATCATCATACATCGTGAATCAATCATTTCCAACCCTACCCATAACCATAACCATGCCAAGAAAACCGCGGAGAGGCTATGAAGTCCAATTATGGATCTTCGAATTGAGAGAGATACTGAGAGAAATCAAGACTTTTGGCTATTTGTATTTGTTCGATTCATGGACCCAATTCGATTTCGTGGAATCTTTTACTTACCTTTTTTTCCACCAAGAACGTTTTCTGAAACTTTTTGACCCCCGAATTTGGAGTCTCCTCCTTTCGGGTTCACCAAGCAACCGATCTTTCACGAGCAAAGTTGTAGTACTGGTTAAGGGTGTAGTACTGATTCTAGTAGCGGTCCTTATATCTCGTATGCACCATCAAACTATGGTCGAAAGAAAAAATCTCTATTTGAGGGGGCTTCTTCCTCTACCTATGAATTCCATTGGACCCAGAAATGATGCATTGTTTCGTTCTTCCCATAGGTTGGTTGTTTCGCTCCTGTATCTTCCAAAAGGGAAAAAGATCTCTGAGAGTGGTTTCATGGATCCGAAAGGGAGTCCTTGGGTTCTCCCAATAACTCAAAAGTGTATCATGCCTGAATCTAACTGGGGTTCGCGGTGGTGGAGGAACTGGATCGGAAAAAATAGGGATTCTAGTTGTAAGATATCGAAAGAAACCCTAGCTGGAATTGAGATCTCATTCAAAGAGAAAGATATCCAATATCTGGAGTTTCTTTTTGTATCCTATACGACGGATGATCCGATCGCGCTCGGCAGGGACCACGATTGGGAATGGTTTGATGGCCTGTCTCCGAGGAAGAAGCGAAACAGAATCAACTTGAATTCGGGACAGCGATTCGAAATCTTAGTGAAACACTGGATTTGTTATCTCATGCCTGCTTTTCGTGAAAAAAGACCAATGGAAGGGAAGGGTTTCTTCAAACAACAGGGATCAGATTTTTTGAGGACGGTATCGAGAGAGAATTGGATTTGGTTAGACAATGTGTGGTTGGTAAACAAGGATCGGTTTTTTCGCAAGGTACGGAATGTCTCGTCAAATATTCACTCTGATTCCACAAGATCTAGTTTCGTTCAAGGAACGGATTCTAGCCAATTGAAAGGATCTTCGGATCAATCCAGAGATGCTTTCGATTCCATTAGGAATGAGGATTCGGAATCTCACACATTGATCAATCAAAGAGAGATTCAACAACTCAAAGAAAGATCGATTCTTTTGGATTGGGATCCTTCCTTTCTTCAAACGGAAGGAACCGAGATAGAATCAGACCGATTCCCGAACAGCCTTTCTGGAGATTCCTCAATGTCCCGGCTATTCGCGGAACGTGAGACGCAGATGATTCGTCATCTGCTTCCGGAAGAAATCGAAGAATTTCTTGGGAATCCTACAAGATCAATTCGTTCTTTTTTCTCTGACAGATGGTCAGAACTTCATCTGGGTTCGAATCCTACTGAGAGGTCCGATCCTAAATTGTTGAAGAAACAACACGATGTTTCTTTTGTCCCTTCCAGGCGATCGGAAACGAAAGAAATAGTGGATCTCTTCAAGATAATTCCGTATTTACAAAAGACCATCTCAATTCATCCTATTTCATCAGATCCGGGATGTGATAGGGTTCCGAAGTATGAACCGGATCTGGACAGTTCCAATAAGATTTCATTCTTGACCCAAAATCCATTTTTGGATTTCTTTCATCTATTCCATGACCGGAACAGGGTGGGGTACACGTTACACCACGATTTTGAATCCGAAGAGAGATTTTCAAAAATGGCAGATCTACTCATTCTATCAATCACCGAGCCGGATCTGGTGTATGATTATGATAGGGTATTTTTTCCCTTTTCTGAGGGATTCCACTCCGGGGATGAATCGAAAAAGAAATCTTTATTGGTTGTACCTCCTATTTTTTCTGAAGATCCAAAACCAAAAAGAGTGGTATTTGCTAGCAACAACATAATGGAGGCATTCAATCCATATAGATTGATCCGAAATCTGATTCAAATCCAATATAGCACCTATGGGTACATAAGAAATGTATCAAATCGATTCTTTTTACTGTTACTGAATCGATCCGATCGCAACTTCGACTATGGAATGAAAGGGGATCCAATAGGAAGTAAGACTCTGAATCATAGAACTAGAATGAAATATACGATCAACCAGCATCTCTCGAATTTGAAAAAGAGTCAGAAGAAAGGGTCCGACCCTCTTAGTTCTCGAACCGAGAGATCCATGAATCGGGATCCTAATGCATATAGATACAAATGGACCCAAAATTTCCAGGAACATTTGGAACATTTCATTTCTGAGGCTACGAGGCGTTTTCAATTTCAAGTAGTGTTCGATCGATATCATCATCATCGAGATCGATTCTGTATTCATCGATCTCGATATCGATTCCGTATTCATCTGAATCGATTAGGTATTCATCGATCTCGATTCCGTATTCATCTGAATCGATTCCGTATTCATCTGAATCGATTCCGTATTTCTCTGAATCGAGATCGCTTCTGTATTCATCTGAATCGCTTCCGTATTTCTCTGAATCGCTTCCGTATTCATCTGAATCGATTCCGTATTCATCTGAATCGATTCTGTAGTCATCTGAATCGATTCCGTAGGAATCCGACTCAATATTTGATTGATTTGGGCGAGTTTATGGCGAAACTGTCGAAGTCACATCCCTTTTTGACGAAGTCACCTCGTTTCCTTTTGTCGAAGGCATTCTTATTTTTCTCGAATTCACTTCCCTTTTGGTCGAAGTCACTTCTCTTTTTTTTGTCGAAGTCACTTCTCTTTTTGTCCTTTTTGTCGAAGTCACTTCCCTTTTTCTTTGTGAGTATCGGAAGTTCCCCCATTCCTGGGTCTGAGATTCCCATCTATATCTATGAATTGAAAGGGCCGAATGATCCACTCTGCAATCAGTTGTTAGAATCAATAGGTGTTCAAATCGTTCCTTTTAATAAACGGAAACCCTTCTTATTGGATGATCATGATTCTTCCAAAAAATCGAAATTCTTGATCAATGGAGGCACAATATCACCATTTTTGTTCAATAAGACAAAATGGATGATTGACTCATTCCCTACTAGAAAGAATTGCAGGAACGATTTTGATAACACGGATTCCTATTTCTCAATGACATCCCACGATCGAGACAATTGGCTGAATCCCGTGAAACCATTTCATCGAAGTTCATTGATATCTTCTTTTTCTAAAGCAAATCGACTTCGATTCTTGAATAATCCACATCACTCCTGGTTCTATTGTACCAAAAGATTCCCTTTTTATGTGGAAAAGGCCCTTCTCAAGAATTCGGATCTTACGTATGGACAATTCCTCAATATCTTGTTCATTCGCAACAAAAGATTTTCTTTGTGCGTCGGTAAAAAAAAACATGTTTTTTGGGAGCGAGATACGATTTCCCCAATCGAATCACAGGTATCTAAGATATTCCTACCTAAGGATTTGCCACAAAGTGGTGACGAAACGTATAACTTGTACAAATCTTTCCATTTTCCAATGCGATCCGATCCATTCGTTGGTAGAGCTATTTATTCGATCGCAGACATTTCTGGAACACCTCTAACAGAGGGACAAATAGTCCATTTTGAAAGAACGGATTGTCCACCTCTTTCAGATATGCATCTATCTGATTCCGAAGGGAAGCAGTATCTCAATTTCAATTCAAACATGGGTTTGATTCACACTTCATGTGCTGAGAAATCCAAAAAGAGGAAAAAACGGAGTCTTAGGTTTAAGAAACGGGAGATGGATAGAACCCTTCAACGAGAGCGTGCTTTTTCAAATCTCTCAAAATGGAATCTGTTCCAACCATATATACCGTGGTTCTTTACTTTGACAGGGTTCAAATATCTAAAATTCGCCCTTTTAGATCCTTTTTCAAACCTAGTGAGCAGTCACATATCTATTTTTCAGGATATTCTGGAGACATCATGGTGGATTCTTCAGACAAAATTGTGGGCGATTCTTTCAAACTGGAATCTCAGTGAGATTTCGAGTCATTGTTTACAGACTCTTCTTCTGTCCGCAGAACTGATTCATCGAAATAATGAGTCACCCCTATGGCTGAGATCATCAAATGCTCGGGAGTTCCTCATCCTTTTCCTTCTTCTTGTTGCTGGATATCTCGTTGGTACACATCTTCTCTTTGTTTCCCGAGCCTTTAGTGAGTTACAGACGGATTTCAAAAAGATCAAATCTTTGATGATTCCATCATACATGATTGAGTTGCAAAAACTTCTGGATAGGTATCCTCCATCTGAGCAGAATTCTTTCTGGTTAAAGAATCTCTTTCTAGTTGCTCTGGAACAATTAGTCTATTTTCTAGAAGCAATATGGGGTTCTGCTTTTAACATGCTATTGGGTGGCGGTCCCACTTATGGGTTCAAATCCATAGGTTCTAAGAAGAAATTTTGGAATAGGAATCTCATGGGTATCATGGATTTCCTAAGGATCATACCAAATCCTATCAATCGAATCACTTTTTCGAGAAATACGAGACATCTAAGTCGTACAAGTAAAGAGATCTATTCATTGATAAGAAAAAACGTGAACGTTGAGTGGATTGATTATCGAAAGAAACTCGAATCCTGGGTCGCGACCAGTGATGTGATTGAGGATGAAGAAAGAGAATTCTTGGTTCAGTTGTTCACCTTAACGACAGAAAAAAGGATGGATCAAATGCTATTGATTCTGACTCATAGTGATGGTTTATCAAAGAATGACTCTAGTTATCAAATGGTTGAACAACAGGGATCAATTTACTTACGATACGTAGTTGACATTCATCAAAAGGATCTAATGAATTATGAGTTCAATAGATCCTGTTTAGCAGAAAGACGGATATTCCTTGCTCATTTTCAGACAATCACTTATTCACAAACCTCGTGTGGGGCTACTCGTTTTCATTTCCCATCTCATGGAAAACCCTTTTCGCTCCGCTTACCCCTATCCCCCTCTAGGGGTATTTTAGTGATAGGTTCGATAGGAACTGGACGATCCTATTTGGTCAAATCCCTCGCGACAAACTCCTATCTTCCTTTCATTACGGTAGTTCCAAACAAGTTCCTGGATCCCAATTACATTCCTTATCAGTATCAATTCGATCCTTTTGATAGTGAGCCTGAGGATCTTGCTAATGAGTATAACGATCTTTCTTATGGGTATCTTGAGAGTCTTGATATGCTGGATGTTGATGAGAGTGACGATATCGATAGCGATAGCGATAGCGATGATGACCTTGATATCGATGATATAAAGCTGCTAAATGCGCGACCTGAGGATAGACTACTACTAGATCCATTTAGTATCCGCATTCCATTGGAAATAGCAAAAGCAATGTCCCCTTGCATACTTTGGATTCCAAACATTCATGATCTGTCTGTGCGTGCGTCGAATACCTTATCCCTCGGTCTATTAGTGAACTCTCTCTCCAGGGATTGTGAAAGATGCTCCACTAGCAATATCCTTGTTATTGCTTCGACTCATATTCCCCAAAAAGTGGATCCCGCTCTAATAGCTCCGAATAAATTAAATACATGCCTTAAGCTACAAAGGCTTATGATTCCACAACAACGAAAGCACTTTTTCACTCTTTCATATACTAGGGGATTTCACTTGGAAAAGAAACTGTCCCATCCTAATGGATTCGGGTCCATAACCATGGGTTCCAGTGTACGAGATCTTGTAGCACTTACGAATGAGGCCCTATCCATTAGTATTGCACAGAAGAAATCCATTATAGACACTCATACAATTCGATCTGCTCTTCATAGACAAACTTGGGATTTTCGAGCCAAGGTAAGACCGGTTCAGGATCATGGGATCCTTTTCTATCAGATTGGAAGGGCTATTGCACAAAATGTACTTCTAAGGAATGGCCCCATAGATCCTATATCTATCTATCTGAAGAAGAGATTCCCTACGGGTTCTTATTTGTCCAACTGGTACTTCGAGCTTGCAACGAGCATGAAGAGATTAACGATACTTCTTTATCTTTTGAGTTGTTCTGCCGGATCGGTCGCTCATGATCTTTGGTCTCTACCCGGACCCGATGAAAAAAATGAGATAATTTCTGATTTGGTTGAGACTGATTCTGCTCTAGTTCGTGGCCTATTAGAAGTATTCGAAGGAGAAGGCACTCTGGTGGGATCCTCTCGGACAGAAAAAGATGGCAGTCAGTTTGCTAATGATCGAGTGACATTGCTTCTTCGGTCTGAACGAAGGAATCCCTTAGATATGATGAAAAATGGATTTTGTTCTAGCGTTGATCAGAAATTTCTCTATGAAAAAGACGAATCGGAGTTTGAATTGGAAGACGGGGTTCTATTTAGAGAAAGAGACCGCGACCTGCAACAGATAGAGGAGGATTTCTTCAATGACATAGTTTGGTCTCCTAGAATATGGTACCCCGATCTATTTGGTTGGATCGAAAGTCCCAATGAATTGGGATTTCCCTATTGGGCCAGGTCATTTTTGGGCACGCGGATCATTTCTGATCAAGAGAATGATTGGGACCCTGCGAATCCATTCTTTTGGGATGCGCCTGTGTTTTCACGTCGAGAATTCTTTGCAGATCAAGAGATGTCAAAGGGGTTTCTTATTTACCTAACAAAGGAGATGCGTAAAAGCTTGTTCATCAAGAATACGCAAGAAAATAACTTCGAATTGTTGATTCATCGCCAGAGATGTCAGAGAACCAATAGTTCATTATCTAATGG